TCTCGTAGACTGTCCCTTCTTTTCTAATGAGTTTCGAATAGAAAAATCCCTTTTTGGTCTATTGATACCTAACCTAGGTCAAATCCATGAACTTAATTCGGTTATATTCCTTTCTATTCTTAAAAATCCCCTAAGCCATGAATCAGGAATTGTCTTATGACTCGTAAATCCGATAAATAATTTATTTAAAATTTAAAGAACTGTTCAAGAAACAAATGATCCCTTTTCGAACTCTCGTTCCCAGTAGATCCCCAGACATACTACTCTTCTTTTACCAAATAAAAATATCTTATTCTTAAATCTTGTTCGTGAAATAAAAAAAATAGTTTTATATATTCTTCTAATTTCTATGTCTAGGAAACTACTAGAGGATCATATTTTTACTTTCTATTTTACACTATTTTACATTTATTTCTTTTATTGTCTTCTTTGTTCTATTTTCCTTTTTTTCAGATTAAAAAAACCCAAAAGTATACTTTTTTGTTTGCAGATCGAGGTAAGAAATTCAAATATTTTTTTCTATTTACTTTTTTTTATCTATCTGTCAGATTCTTTCTTTAATATTGTATGGAATTTTTTTAATAAAAATAGATTCTTAAGTGAAAGTTTCGTTTTCGCATCCATTAATTGCCGTAAAAATCTCGTATGCATAGATATGAAAAGAAAATATTTGATACGCAAAGTCATGATTTGATAGATTTTTCTATTATTTCTTATTTCTATAGATATATATCATGTCTTAAAGAAAGAATAGAAATGTGATTTTATCTTTTCTGATATTCGGAAAAAAGATATTTTAAAGTCAAATGACTTGTATGTTGGAACTTAGAATAGAATGCCCTTCTTCGTGGAGGAGGGGAGTAGCAATTTATTCCTATAGAACCTCTAGGAACAATAAGATTTAATCAGAAATATCGACAGATTCTTGCGGAGTCCAAACCAAAGAGGTATTAAAAACGAAAAAAAGATCCACTGTTCGAATTTTATTTCTATCGAATTTGAATATCAGAATAGTAGATATAGTTATGATTCAATGGGTTAGGTCCACTTACTTTTTTTTAGAATCTTTCCCATTTTATTGATTGGAATAATAGAAAATAGGAATATCTGACAATTAAAGGAGATATCACATTCTAATTCTAAAATATATATATATAATATATTAATATATTTCGAGAAATAAGAATAATTCACTTTCTAACTAGAATTAGTTTACTATATTCGATCGAATTCATTAGAATGATAACAATAACTTATTAAAATTAATGATTCCATTTTTTAATGAAATTATACTATAGTTTTTTTTATTTTATTTACAAACGGAAACTTCTTACAAATATCAAGAATATTCTTCCTTCAAATAGGAATACCGCTCTTAGTATTTTATGAAAAAAGTCAAAAGCCCCTTATCGGATTTGAACCGATGACTTACGCCTTACCATGGCGTTACTCTACCACACTGAGTTAAAGGGGCCTCATTTGATTCAATTCCTGAATAAGGAACCAGCCAATATGAGTTTAGTACATCTATTTGTTACTGCATATACTTATTATTTATTATTATATTATATATAAGATTAGAATATATATAGATCTATCTATTTTTTGTACATAGCAACTCATTAAGGAACAAGAAATTGGATTTACCTAGTGAATAGAGTATAGTTAAAAAACGATTTATATTAGATTTGATAAATATAAATGGAATGATTTTTTTCAAAACCGATTCGAATTGAAAAAAAAAACAACTTTCAATAACTTATTGATCCCTATCCTTTTTACCCAATTTCCAGATTTATTCTCGTTTTTTTCCCGGCTTAATGTGAGATAGAAATATACCTATCAAATCTTCTTAACACTGAATGAAAGTGAAAGAAATGAGGTTTTCATGCCTCGCCTCTTCCAACAAATCAATCATTCCCTGAAAGGATTCTCTCTTTCTTTTGTTTTCTTTCGCATTACTTATCTTTTTTCTATTTTTTTTTTATTATAGATTGGTGATGGGAATGAACAATTTCGAAATTTAAATGATGAATCAAAAAATTTTATGGAATTCTGAAAGCTGGAAAGATCCTTCTGATCGAATCATATCATTCCATTCTATTGACAATTTCAAAAAACTGTTCATACTATGAACATAGTATAATGGCGGTCGGGCAAGTATGCCCCCATCGTCTAGTGGTTTAGGACATCTCTCTTTCAAGGAGGCAACGGGGATTCGACTTCCCCTGGGGGTAGGATACTACGAAAGGAAATTGATCAGGGATTATCAATAAAGACTGAGATTGATTCTTCCTGGGTCGATGCCCGAGCGGTTAATGGGGACGGACTGTAAATTCGTTGGCAATATGTCTACGCTGGTTCAAATCCAGCTCGGCCCAAAAATTTGCGATCCACCATGAAATGATATAACCCATTTGTTGTTCTCTGAAAATGACCGATGGGCTCGGATACGGAAGAATAAAAATTTCATACATCCCTAGTGCTATTTCTTTTTTCCGTATCACATATTTTTTCCACAAATTCGGATTTTGCTAAATTCCTTACAGGATCCGTAAGTATAAAGTCTAAGGAAAGGTTTAAAGTAAAAAAAAAAAAGAGTCTTTTTTTTGTTTCATTGATTCATTTTTCAATCGATTTGGCAATAACGAACGGATTACGAGTAATCCGTGTCGATCTCGCTAAAGTGCAGACCCATATAAATATCAATATATAAAAGAGTCCGCCTCTTTCAGTTACAGTACAACGATTCGAATCTCAAATAGAAAAAGAAAAGGTTTGAATGAAATTGTAAGAATATGTATGATATACGATTTTTTCCTGGGATTGTAGTTCAATTGGTCAGAGCACCGCCCTGTCAAGGCGGAAGCTGCGGGTTCGAGCCCCGTCAGTCCCGATGGATACAAATCCAATGAAAAAAAATATCAATTGATTTCGTGTGTGAAAGGGAATAAAAATAACAAAAAAATCTCATTTCTAAACGGGATCCCCTTTTTTTCTTTCTTTCGAAGAAAGAAAAAAGGAAAAGGAATTTTTGATTGCATCAGAAAGTCATTTTTTTTTTTTCTTTGGTATGGATAAAAGATCTTCCTATGTTATACTATTTAATTCTCGACGATGAGTCGATTTGATAGCTCAGATATTGTTATTCGTGATATTGATCCGATTTGATATCATCGAGATAAGATTTATACCATTGAATTTACCGACGAAAGATTTATCATTTCTATGGGATTAAATCCCGAAGTATTTATTAGAAATAAAAGAGAAAGAAAACATAGAGATTATGGAAGTAAATATTCTCGCATTTATAGCTACTGCACTCTTCATTCTAGTTCCTACTGCCTTTTTACTTATAATTTACGTAAAAACGGTAAGTCAAAGTGACTAATTTTCAATTTTACTTAAACATGAATTCTGATTTATTATCAATGCAATGATTGAATGAAAAAAATGAAAAAAAGGATTTCAATCTCGGGTCTTCGTTTTAAATGAAATGATCCGACTACAATCAGCAGAATTCTATGAAATCCATATAGTATAGTAGAAAGAAATCAAATTTCTTTCTACTATACTCTCTATTATTGTAGTGTATCAAGTTTTACTCTATGTTTTATTTATTCTATAAAAATCGAGGTTTAATATGCACCCATCTTTAAATATTGATTTTCATATTCATACTATCTATAGATAGATATCGATATAGAATTTCCATTCTATATATGGAATGTACATAACATAGCGTCCACATTTTTTTCTTTGTTTCATCTAATCTATTTTATTTGTATTGGTTCCATATTTGTATTGGTTCCAATCAATCTGAAATAATCAAAAAGCAACTCTTTCTTATTCTTCTGAATAGAAATCTTAGAAAGAATTTGGTTAGAATAGGAATCAATTTCCTATTATTTGTACTCCCTTGACTTTCAAAATACGAAGATGGTAACAATTCAAATATTTGTTTGATTTAAAGAGTATTTTCAATATTATACATAGAATACATTACACCACTGGAACACAATAGAATTCCAAAATGCAGATATAATTGCATTTCATTAATTAGTATTAATAATAAAATAACTAAATTCAATAGTTAAAAAATTTCAGAACCCAGCTATAAAACAATTGATACAGTTTGATCCCTTAACTCAATTAGTAGTACCCTTAGAGTCCACTTCTTCCCCATACTACAAGGGAAAGGGAAAATGTAAAAACTACCATTAAAGCAGCCCAAGCAAGACTTACTATATCCATGTAAATTTTGTCTCCTATCTCTATCAATATGAAGGAATTATTTCATTATTGTTTACTAATTTTTCTTGTATTATGTTCTTTTTTTTTTTTATTTTTCACTAAAAATTTTATAATAATAGTGGAATCGCTGGTACAGAGTCAAAAAAGGATTCCGGGATAACACCATTGACGAAACAATCCAATAAATCCAATTAGAACATCTAACAAGTTCTTATCTGATTTCTAGTAGAATAAAAAAATATTAAGCATAAAAAAATCCAGAGATATCTTTTGAAGTATTAAGGGAATTAATCTTAGTAACAGGTAGGAATAAAAAGACCTATGTTTTATTTTGCCCCCCATTTCATTAACTCAAAAGTAAAAAAGATAGAATCAAGATAGATTACTTTGCATACTCATACTCTTATTTGCATCTCTTATTTCCATTTGATCTAATCCTTACCGTCTCCCGATTCGTTCTCTAAAACAATCGGAAAACAGCCTCTGAAATTCTTACCGAAAAGAAAGAATTTCATTTTTCTTATAAAGGAAATAGAATTGAAATTCTTGGATAAAAATGAAATAATATATTAAATAAAGATATTAATTTCATAATAAAAATGAAGAATCTTAATAGAAAATTAGAGAGAATTTAGAACTATTAAAAATTTAAATAAATATAAAAAAGAAATCTAATTAGATATTTAATTTTATTAATCTAACTAATATTGAATAAATGCGGAAGCACTCATATACTTTACATGAGT